ACCTTTTGAACCTTATTAACCAAAGAGATACGACTTTGCACTATAGTTAGCTCAGCACCAATCAGGAATGCCCAAGGAATTCCAAGAATTCTTGTTATACATTTGTTCCAAGTCTCAATCCTCTTTTCGAGATTCATCGATATTGAATCAATCGAACGCACTTCTAACACCTGTTCCACTTTTGGAAGACCTTGCGTTATATCACCAGATCTTGATTTTTCATATATAAATGTAACTAATGTATCTCCTTCGTAAAGGATTTCCCCATAATGTCCATGAACAGTTGCTCCTGGAGTAGCCAAATAAGGCTTAGCTGATCGTATTACCACAGAGTCAACTTGAAGAATTAGAACTTGACCCGATTTTAAATGGGGTCCTTTTTTGGCTATACATACATTTTCACAAAGAAACTGCCCAAGACTAACGATTGTAGATGTCTCTTCACAACAATTGTAATGCAGAAAATACCAATTCAAATTGAATGGATTCAAAATGATGTTACTGCACGAATAGGGATTATAAATTTTACCTTTTTCATCCAGTAAATAATATTTAAGTATTTGAAAAATCTGTTTTAAATTGTCAAGTTGCAAATAGTTAGTTACCAAGATTTGATTATGGGTTATTAAATCGGAAAATAAATCAAAATTATAAATTGGAAAGCCTGTTCCTAAGGGGCCCAACGGATTCCTAATTGGAATTAGGGGGTCCTCTTTGATTGATTCTTTTATCACATTGGGAGATTTTACATCGTTGAATGGGCCTGTTCGAGAACAATTGGATGATGACAAAATTATCAAAGATTGAGATTCCTTATTTCGATTCAATAACGTATGAATAGTTCCTTGATTTGGATTAAGGGATTCTTGAATCCTTGCCTTGGAATAGGAATAAATGGAAGAAAACGGATTGACATTAGCGCGATCTGATCTATTCTCAGAGATTAATCCTGAACCCGACAGATCATTTCTTTTTCCGGTATACAAAATAGGTGACTTCGCTAAGTCGATTCTTAGAAAATCTCTAATTAAACCATTTGTCCTTATTTCAACAAAGGAAGCACAGGCCTTTTCGATCTTTTTGTCTTGGTCCCAATTCAACACTAAACAAGTCCGAACTAATTGAATACTTGTGTCCCAAATTTCAAGAATTGGGTCGTAATAAAGGATATAGTTGACAACTCGAAGTTGTAGATTATCACTTTCTTGCAAGAGATCCGGTGGGAAAAGTCTTCCTAAATTTATACCATCCGTTTTTTTATATGGGACTACAGGTTGAACCAAAACAAAATATTTTTTTTCATACCTGGAAAGTTTCATTCGTTGGATATAGAGCCAATTTTTCAATTTTTTGTATTCTTTGGAATTTTGTTTTCCCCCTCCTGGTGGTATCAATCGGAATGCCTTGTTTGTCTTTCCAGGAAAATGGATATCTCCAGAAAAGATTATTAGTTTAATTTTTTCTGCTTTTTTCTTCACTCGGACCAATCCACCTACCCGACTTCTTCTATTTAAAGTGATTTGTGTATCTATCCCAATAATACTATTGTGCCGTACCATTATGGAACAAGATTCGGCCAAAATGTGGACTTCCACGGGAATAAAAAAAAACGGATTTACTTCCTTTTGGTATTTTGGCCAAAATACCTTGACTCCTCGATACTCAATCAACTCCTCTTCATTAACGATTGAATTCAGTTCTCTAGTCTCATATTTAGTAAGTCCCGAGCTCTTTCTTATATATCGAGGATCGTCGAAATAAGCAAGAATACTATTTCTACGGAGAATACCATTTCGCGGGATTTCAATTGAGATACCAGAAGAAGGTATTAATTGGTTCTCGCCCTCTTGAATCGATTCGAGTGGGATGATGACTCTATTTCTTCGCCTCTTTGCCAATAAATCTGAATTCCCCTCGAGAACGGCCGGATTTCTGAGATTACAACGACCGGTACATGTCATTCGATTAAGTTCTGAATAATCAGGAATCCTATCTCCTTTTTGATTTTTACCAGAAAAATACGAACTAAAAAATTTGTGTCTCACTTGATTATTAGTTACTGAGGGGTTAGAAATATATCTTCGCTTAACAGAAAAAGAATAAGCGTTCATTTGATCTTGATCCTTGTGGATCGAACAGGGGCCTGGGCTGGATCTCCAGGGCTCCCCTAATAATATCCATAAATGACTTGTTTTTGGTAAGAGATGAATATTACCATATGTAAATTCAGGTGCATGGTACACATCGGTATTCCAGTGCATTTCGCCTTCTGAGTCAGAATAAATATGTTTTCGAACCTTCTCTTTCAAATTCAAAGTGGATGTTCTCGCGCGAATCTCAGCAATGACTTGTTCTGATTCTACATATTGATCGTTTTGAACTAAAAGAAAACTTTTGGGCGGAATACACACATTGTGTATAATATCCTCACTTTCAATAGTTACATACAAGTCCCTAGAACATAGAAAAGCAGGATGTCCATGACGTGTACGTGTCGGATGAACCAAATCCTCATTGAATTTGATTTTTCCATTAGAAGGGGCTCGGACATGTTCTGCAGTACCCCCTGTGAATACTCCGCCGGTATGAAAAGTTCTTAATGTTAATTGAGTACCTGGTTCTCCAATAGATTGACCTGCAATAATACCTACAGCTTCTCCCAATTCGACCAGGTCGTCGTGAGCAGGGCTTCGGCCATAGCATAGTTGACAAATCCAAGATGTACTCTTACAAGTAAAGGGGGTTCGAATAGAGATTGGTTGTGCTCTAAAAGTTATGAATCTATTAACAAGTCCAACCCCAATATCTTGATTTCTAGTAGCAATGCATCGCGAACCTATATATATAGGATCCGCTAATACACGCCCAATTAATGTTTGGATAAAAATCCTGTCGGTCATCATTCCATTTCGAGGACTTACAGAAATACCTCGGACGGTGCCACAATCTGTTCGACGTACAACAATGTGTTGAACTACTTCAACAAGTCTGCGCGTGAGGTATCCTGCATCTGATGTTCGGATAGCGGTATCCACAACTCCTTTACGGGCTCCGTAGCAAGAAATAATATATTCTGTTAAAGAGAGTCCTTCGCGTAAATTGCTTTGAATGGGTAAATCAATCATTTGACCTTGGGGATCCGACATTAATCCTCTCATACCTACTAATTGATGTACCTGAGATGCATTTCCTCTGGCTCCCGAAAAAGACATTATATGGACTGGATTAAAAGGATCGGTCATCCGAAAATTAGGATTCATTTCTTGTCGCAAATATTCACTTGTGGCATACCAGATCTCGATCGATTGACGTAATTTTTCTACCGCGTGTACATTCCCATAATGATGGTGTTTTTCCAAAATAAAACTTTGTTGTTCAGCGTCTTGAACTAGCCATCTTTTAGAAGGTATTGTTAAAAGATCATCAATTCCTAATGAAATGGATGCGGCGGTAGCTTGTCGGAAACCCAGAGTCTTTACTTGATCCAGGATATGTGATGTATATCCTATTCCATAGTGATCAATAAATCGACTAATAAGTCGTTTCATGGCAGTTCCGTCTATCACTTTATTGTGAAAGACCTGAGTGGGCCGTTCTGCCATCAGTACCTCCATATTGCGCTGAGTAGAATTTGACAATGGGTTTGAGTCAGTGATTGGACAACTTCCTTTTCTAGATCTTGATTCACGTAGAAATTCCGCAATTTTATAGTCCTAGTTAACCCGGCGAGACTCGAATTCCCGCTGGTAGCATAGAATTACAACAGCCCTGCCAAAACCCCTGTATGGCTTCTTCTATTTCTCGATAAAGAGAAATATGCCCAAGAGTGGTTCGAATATATATATAAAGAATTTCTTTTTTTATACTTCTTACTATTAGATAGTGTCCATAAATCTCATAATAGGTCCCCAAAGATTCATAGTGAATTTCAATGGGAGCTTCTCTTGCAGCAATAACGCGTTGATCTAGTCGCCACCGCAGCCACAAAGGACTACCTAAATTGATTCGTTTTTGCCGAAAAGCTCCAATTGCATCATAGGCGTTACAAAAAAACGGTTCTTTTTTTTTTGTATACTTATAGTTATTATCTTCATTTTGGTAGTTTCTACCATTACACGGATTATACCTATTTACACAAATACCCCGACGATTTCCACTCGTTAAGATATAGAGTCCACTAAGCATATCTTGAGTTGGTGCAGAAATGGGATCTCCAATAGTTGGAGACAAAAGATTCATATGAGAAAACATAAGTAAACGTGCCTCTGCTTGAGCCTCCAAAGATAAAGGCACATGAACAGCCATTTGATCCCCGTCAAAGTCCGCATTGAAGCCCTTACAAACTAATGGGTGTAAACAAATAGCGCGCCCTTCTACTAAAATGGGGAGGAATGCCTGTATGCCTAATCTATGCAGAGTAGGCGCTCTATTCAGCAATACAGGATGGTCATCCAGAATTTCTTGAAGTATTTCCCATACAATCGGTTTTTTTTTACGAATTTGACTCTTAGCAACTCCGATGTTCGAAGCAAGATGTTTTCTAATTAGGTCACGAATTACAAATGCCTGGAAAAGTTCTATTGCTATTTCGCGAGGCAATCCACATCGATGTAATGAAAGTGAAGGGCCCACGACAATCACTGACCGCCCTGAATAATCGACGCGTTTACCAAGCAGAGTCTCGCGAACTCTTCCTTCTTTGCCTTCAATTACATCTGAAAGCGACTTGTAAACTCTATTATGATCATCCCTCATTGGTTGTCCGCAGATTCCATTATCAAGAAGTGCATCCACTGCTTCTTGTAGCAATTTTTCCTGAGATATTATTAATTCTTCTGGCGTAGCTATACTTGTTGTTAATAGATCTGTAAGAGTATTATTCCGATAGATAATTCTTCTATAGATTTCATTAATATCCGAGGTCACCAGTTTATCCTCATCTATATGATAAATTGGTCTCAACTCAGGAGGAAGAACTGGTAATAGACACAAAACCATCCATTTTGGTTCTATATTTGTTCGAATAAAATGCTTAGCCAATTCCATACGTCTAAGCAAAAAATCCTTTCTTCTTCCAACTTTTCGATCTTCCCATTCATTCCCTGTGGGTTCCTCTTCCTCCAATTCTTTCCATTCTACCAATGAATAATCTATAATAATTCGTAAATCTAGATTGGCTAATTGTTGTCTGATAGAACCTCCCCCAGTAGACATCTCTCGATTTCTAAATGTATCGAAGCTCCGGGTAGTAAAAAAAATTGGGATCCTGTATTTCCAGGGTTGGATTTCATATTCCAATAAACCCCGTAATCGTAAAAAAGTGGGTTTCTTATCTATGGGCCTAGCAAAATAAAAATTGGGATAGGATCTCCCCCCCTCAAAATCGGACGTGAAAGTTTACTCTCATCCGGCTCAAGTAAGTCAAATAAAGAAAAAAAGAAAAAGAAAGGAGTTCTCCCTTTCAAATTCTAGAAAACTCCAAAAAGATCTACTCCTTACTCAAGTTTCCAGTGAAGACCAAGCAAAACCTCATTTATTGCGTCTTCCTTATTCTTATTATTTTTATTTTATTTAGATTTTATGAAGTCTTTATTCAATTCAATTATGACATAAATGAAATGTGAAATTCTTGAGTAGTCTACTTCCCCTCGAATGATGAATCCCATAATTCTTAATTAAAGAGTACCTTGGAATTCATAAGGAATTTACTTGTCTATGTACTGTTACATTCGATCTTTTAGGTCCCGATTTCACCTCGACGGTTAGGTCACGATGCCCTCAAAGTCTATATGCGATAGATAGACTCTTGTAACCATGACATCTTTTCTATTTGCTACTTGAACAAAATTTCTTTCTAAAAAAAGGAACTGCTTAATTCCACAAAAGAAAAAGTCTTTTTTTACGAGGTATAACTATAAATTCTTATGAAAAAGACCATAGATCAATTCCCTTTTTTGGGAGCGTCTTGAATACATCCCTAATTCTGAGCTTCATGTTACTCCTACCAAGAAACATGTCAGGTACAGGGCATCCCGATTGCATTAAATGGGATGACAGTTTTTCATTTCAAATCTGTAAAATCAGAATTTCGATCAAATCACACACCGCAGTATACTAGGTCTTCTAATTCGTTAAGAGGTTTATCTAAAAGATTCACAATATAACTAGGAAGGCGTTTCAAATACCACACATGCATTACGGGGTATGCGAGTTTGATGTAGCCCATTTGATATCTTCGTATCCGAGAATCAACAAACTCGACTCCGCATTGTTCACAAAATTGCGGGTCTTCCTTTTCATCTCCGATTACTCGATAATTTCCACAAGCACAAATTCCACTTTTGATAGGCCCAAAAATTCTTTCACAAAATAATCCATCTTTTTCTGGTTTATTGGTTTTGTAATGAAAGGTATAAGGTTTTGTCACCTCTCCAACTATCTCGCCATTAGGCAGGATTTTTTTGGACCAAGTACTTATTTGTTCAGGAGAAACTAATCCAATTCGGAGTTGTTGATGTGTATATCGATCGATCATAGAAGAAAACTTCTGCTTGATTTCGATTAAGCTTCCTTCCTATTAAGCTGGAAAGTCTTCTCAGAGACAAGAAAATGGTTCAGTTCCAGAGCTAAAGATCGTAGTTCTCGAACGAACAACCGAAAAGATTCTGGAGCATCCTCAGGAGTCGGTATTCTTCCTCCAAAGATTATAGTACCAAGTACTTCTTGGCGAGCTCTAATATGATCAGATTTATAAGTAAGCATCTCTTGTAAAATATAAGCAACGCCAAACCCCTCTAAAGCCCAAACCTCCATTTCTCCTACCCGTTGTCCCCCTTTCTTGGCCCTTCCTTTAAGGGGTTGTTGCGTAAGACGTGAATAACGCCCACTGGAACGCCCATGGATTTTATCATCAACTTGATGAATTAATTTCAAGATATAAGGCTTTCCTATTATAACAGGTTGTTCAAAAGGATCCCCTGTTCTTCCATCAAATATTCTGCTTTTTCCTGGAGACTCAGGTTCAAATACCCATGGATTAGCAGTTTGCTTACTGGCTTCATATAATTCAGAAAACACCAGTTTTCTAGAAGCTTCTTGTTCATATCTCTCATCAAAAGGAGCTATTCGATAATGTCTGTCTAGCAAATCCCCCGCTAACCCGAGTGAAGATTCAAATATTTGTCCTACATTCATTCGTGAAGGTACTCCTAATGGGTTGAAGACCATGTCAACAGGTCTTCCATCTTGCAAATAAGGCATATCTTGTCTAGGCAAAATTTTTGAAACGATACCCTTATTTCCATGTCTTCCAGCTACTTTATCGCCTACTTTGATTTCACGTTTCTGTAAAATATATACACGAATACTTTCTGTTTTCTCTGTCTCATCTGTCTTAGAACTCTGGACCCATCTCACATCAATAACCCGACCCCTACCGCCTATAGGTAGTTTTAGACAAGTTTCTTTTGAAGTATATACCCTCATGCCAAGTATGGTTCGTAACAATCTATCTTCCGGAGCATACGATGATTCTTTCACCATTTGGGGCGTTAATTTACCTACTAAAATATCACCTGTTTCCACCCAAGATCCCAGCATTACAATTCCATTTTTGTCTAAATTTCGGAGTAAATGGACTTCTAAATGCGGTATTTCGTTAGTGACCCTTTCGGGGCCTTGGTTAATCTGAATTTCATATTTACGTATGTGAAAAGAAGTATAAATATCTTCATATACTAAGCGCTCGCTAATGAGTACTGCATCTTCAAAATTGTAACCTTCCCATGGCATATAAGCTACTAATACGTTTTTCCCCAAAGCGAGTTCGCCACCAACTGTAGCAGCACCACACGCTAAAATTTGTCCCTTTTTAATGCATTTACCCCGCCGAACCTGGGTTTTTTGATGCATACAAGTATTTTTGTTGGAACGTTCATACCTAACTAATGGAATCCTTAGAGTATCCCCATTACCTGATAAAAGGATCTTGTCAGTATCGGTATAAATAATCTTTCCCTCGCGTTCGGCTATAGCAAGAGCCCCTGAATCTAGAGCCGCCTGGCCTTCCAATCCAGTGCCAACAATGCACTTCTCGGACTGAGAAAGAGGGACTGCTTGACGTTGCATGTTAGAACTCATTAAAGCCCGATTCGCATCATTATGCTCGATAAAAGGAATGAGGGAAGCCCCAATAGAAAAATATTGGAAGGAAAAAATACTTCGAAGATGAACCTGTTCCCATGCAATAGTCAGGAATTCTTGACGATATCGAGCTGGAACAACTTGTTCTTCCTGAATACCCCGATTCAAGGCCAAAGAGTTTCCTGCCGCTACCATATAGTATTCATCTGTACCCGGTGATAAATAAAGCATCCGCGCCCCTTTTGATTTCTCGTAAATTTTATAAAACGGACTTTCTAGAGACCCCCAACGACCAATCCTCGCATGAATTGCTAAGGATCCAATAAGTCCAACATTTATTCCTTCAGATGTGTCAATTGGGCAAATGCGCCCATAGTGACTAGGGTGAATATCTCGTATTGGAAAAGTAGCAGTTCGCGCAGTCAATCCCCCCGGGCCCAAATAACTCAATTTTCTCCCATGAACTATTTGTGTCAATGGATTAGTTCGATCCAAAACTTGAGATAATGGGTGTAAACGGAAAAAAACTTTATAAGTATCTGTTAATGGAGTTGAATTTACCAAGTTCTGGGGAGTTGGTGTCCAGTTATGTTTAAGTGCTGCATATATATTTCCTCGAGCCATATTTTCTAAACGAACCAGGGCTAATCCAAATTGCTCTTGTAAAAGATCTGCTACAGAACGAATACGTTTATTTTGCAAATGATTCATATCGTCAAGTGTACCCATTCCAAATTTTATTCGAATCAAACGATCCGCGGCTGCCAATATATCTCGCGGTAACAAAAATGTATTGTTCTGGGGTATATCAAGGTTCAGTCTCCGATTCATATTTCGTCGACCAATCCCTCCCAATTCACATCTTTGTTGAAAGAATTTTTTTTGTAAATCCTTAGATAAGGATTCAGAAAATACCGGATCTCCCTCTACACAAGCAAATTGTTGATAAAACTCCAAAATAGCATTTTCTTTTGACCCTATTTTTTTTTTATCATTCAGAAAAGACAAAAATAATTCAGGATAGCAAACATTCTCTAGAATTTCTCTTATATTCAACCCCATAGCTGATAATAGAACTAGAATAGATAGTTTTTGTTGTCTACTCACACGAACCCATATCCTTGCTTTTCTATCAATCTCTAATTCTAATCTTCCTCCCCAATCTGATATTATGGTGCCGGTATAAACCGAAATTCCGTTATCGTTCAATTCTGACTGGTAATAAATACCGGGACTTTGCAATATTTGATTGATCACAATTCTATATATTCCATTTACTATAAAAGCTCCCAGAGAAGTCATTAGAGGGATCTTTCCTATCAAAATTGTTTGTTCTTGGATATACCTACGCCTATCGTTTTTCCAAATGAGTCTCGCGGATACATATAATTCAGAAGAATATGTGAGTGATTCATACACAGCGTCTCTTTCCTTTATCAGGGGTTCTACCAATTGATATCTTTCCAAAAATAATTCAAAGTCAATTTCTTGATTTGTATCTTCAATTTTTGGAAACTTAGAAAGTTCTTCTGTCAAACCCTGATCAATGAACCTACAAAATCCTTCGAATTGTATCTGATTAAATCCAGGTATTGTGGACATTGTGTCTATCCCGGATTATTTTGAAATTGTCAGTTATTTATATTCATCCATATTGAATTCTCAAAAAAAAAAAGAAATACCATTTTGGCTGGCTCATTATTATTATCCATCAAATACTATATAGATCTAGCAATGATGTAATTTCGATTCTATGAATCTTTGACTGGAATCTATGAGATAAGTGGAATAAAAATTTATACTGAACTTAAACTTAATTTTAAGAGATGCAAGTGGAACGGAATTGAGAAAACAGTCTTAGAAACAGAATTCTCCCACTTAGGCTTACTGTGCTTTGGGATTTTTTTAGAATATTATTTATTTATTTTTTATATTTAGTTTCTATTTATTTATTTTATTTTTATAATATAACGGTATTGATATTCTAATCTACTTGATTGATATTCTAATCTACTTGAATATTGAATACCAGAAAACTATATGATATGAATATTTATTATTATTAACGCAGATATATCTATCTAATTTATTTATTTTATATCTATGTCTTCTCCGTTCTTTTATTACCCTCCTGTCGTGTTGTCAATTGACAGTATGACTTAGGGGTCAATATAATTTGACCGACCCAAATCCTATTTTGGTAAACCATCTTGAATCTATTGCAGAGTGAAGGATCATGGATCCAACGCATAACCCTTTGTGAATGAGAGAGATAAAGATGAGAAAGACCAATGAAATAAAGTTTCAAGGTTATATAGTTTAATGGTAAAGTTTGATTTGATTACCGTTAACTAACCCCCAGAATACTTAAGGAGTTTTTCCGTTTGATTTATATACTATGGATCTACTAAAGACGGATCTTGGCCTGAGTTATATTAAGTTAAAGTTAATAAGGTAGCCCTACTAGGCCTTATTACCTATTATGTTTTTCCTATTCTATTTTTATATAATATATTATCTCAAGGTATTTTTCTTATTACCTATGGTATTTGTCTTATTACCCATATTCTAGTGCTTTTTGATTTGGCCGGCCCTCGGGACCTTTTTTTTCTAGTTGATTTATGAAGGCGGCCGTAGGCCCCTATGGTCCAGTGGTTACGACCTCTCTCTTTCACGGAGAAAACGAGGGTTCAAGTCCCTCTGGGGGTGTACCAAGACTCAAGACTATAGGAGTGGTATTTTCTATCAAATGATCCGTAGCCGTATTTGTCAAGTCTGCCTGGTAGACGAAAGGAAGTTTATTATGGAACGTCTAAAAAATTTAGGCGTTGGGTCGATGCCCGAGTGGTTAATGGGGGCGGACTGTAAATTCGTTGACAATATGTCTACGCTGGTTCAAATCCAGCTCGGCCCAACAATTTGCCAATCTACTATCAGACGGTAGAACTCTCTTGTTCTTAAGAAATACCTTACCTGATACAAGAGAATAAAAAAGAATTCAAATTTTCTGCTAGATCTCTTCTTATTTCCCTGGGATTGTAGTTCAATAGGCTAGAGCACCGCCCTGTCAAGGCGGACGTTGCGGGTTCGAGCCCCGTCAGTCCCGACGGATCCAATAAGTACATCAATTCGCCTCTCCATTTTCTGTGAAAGAGGGGACAGAGAGCATAATTGAATCTCAAAGAGGTTTCCTCTCTTTTTTTTTTCAGGATTCTGTCAAAGAAAGAATAAACCCTAAACTAAAATTAAAATAACTAAAATAGTGAAGTTGATAGAATATTCCATCTTTTATCCCGCGCCTCATCTTTCTCATACTTCTTTGTCTTCCAAAGAAAATTGGATCATTAAAATTTAGAACCTAATTCCTCTCTTTTTGGGTTTTTAATGGAAACGGATGGGTAATTAGATGATACTTCGTTTGACTACATACAAAAAAAGAACAGAAAAGAAGGATAAAAAGGGAATTTTTGCTCGGTGGGGGAATCCAAGATTGGATTCGGTATGGATAAAGGATCTTCGTATGTTATACTATTCAATTCTCGACGACGAATTAATTTAATAGCTCAGATATTGTTATTCATGATATGATATTGATCCGATTCAAGATCATCGATAGGTAATGCATTCATTGAATTGACAGGTGAAAGATTTATCATCTCTATGGGATTAAATCCCGAGTTATTGTAAAATAAAAAAACGATGAGATTATGGAAGTAAATATTCTTGCATTTATTGCTACTGCACTGTTCATTTTAGTTCCTACTGCCTTTCTACTTATAATTTACGTAAAAACAGTCAGTCAAAACGATTAATTACTTTGAATGAAACTTGACTTCTGAATTCTTATCCATATTTGAAGAAATCAAAAGAAAAGTATTCTATTAAATGAAATCAACGGGCTATAATCGGCGGTATTCTATGAGATCCGAGAGTATGGTAAGAAAGAAATTTTTTTCTTATCATACTCTCTATTAGTGTTATAGTAATGTATAAAATAAAATTGTACTTGACTTTCTAATAAAGTTGGTATACTATATTAGCTTCTATCTTCAATCTATGTAGTTATTAATCCATATATGGAATTGACGTAGGACCCGATTCTATTTCTTTGATACATCTATTTATTCCGATGAATCTGAAAAAATCGTTTTACTGTTATAGAATACATTTCTCCACTAGAATTTCTCCACTAGAATCCAAGGGAATTTTGAAACTTTTTATTTAAATTGAAAATTATTTCAATTTAAATAAAAAATGCGTTGCAGAACGATCTATAAAACAATTGATACCGTTAACTAAACTAAATTAGGAGTGCTTCTAAAGTCCACTTCTTCCCCATACTACGAGTGAAAGGGAAAATGTAAAGACTACCATTAAAGCAGCCCAAGCGAGACTTACTATATCCATGTGAATTATATCCCTTATCTCTATGATAGAATTATTCCATTATTGCTCACTAATAATAGTAGAATGAATGGTCCAGAGTCAAAAAGGGATTCTGGCCGAACACTATTGATGAACCAGTCAAATAAATCCATTTCAAAAATTCCTATATGATATGATTTCTAATCGGGAAAGACTAAATACAAGTAAAATATACAATGACACTATAAGGGAATGTTACTAATGGAACATCTATTCTATCTAGTCTAGTAATAAAAAAAGAGACCCTTTCCTTTTTCTTGCCCTTCAAAGTAAAAAAAATTGCTATCTATTACATACTTTTATTTTATTTCCTATTTGATCTAATTCGTACCCTTTCCCGATTGTCTCTCTGAAGGAGTTGGGCGATAGTATATTATACTCTTGACGACGGGTCTAAAAAAAAATAATTTTTTTGCACTTTTTGTTTTCTATAAACTAAAAAAAAATCCATCCAATATAATCTTTCTTTTCATTTTAGATTCAAGGATTTCCAAGCTTTTACAAAATCCCCAGAACAGAATAAGAGATTTAGATTCATTTGTTGATGAGGCGGCACCCGGATTTGAACTGGGGAAAAAGGATTTGCAGTCCCCCGCCTTACCACTCGGCCATGCCGCCAAAACGATACACAATAGGAAAAAATTTTTCTTTTTCGGTTGGATTACTAAACTTTAGTTTATTATACTTGCATCTTGCATCCCTTTTTTAATCCTTTTTCTAAATCTAAATTTATGTATAAAAATTAGAAAAGTTTTTATCCTTTCTTATTGTATTTAATTTATTTATTTATTATTTATTGTAATATTGTAATGTATTTGATCTACCCCCTCGATTGATTGTATCGTATCTTCCCACAATGCCGAATTCCACTCACCTTTCTATTGAAAAATAAAATGTCTATTTTCGCTTAAAAAGCCGAAATTTATGACAAAAGGGAACCATTAACTATTCGTTGACTGAGAATTCGTGACTTATTCTTGGATTTGAATCTAAAATTGGGTTTCCCTAATGACATAAGAAAATAAAAATAGATACATACTTAATTGATTCTTTTGAATCAAAAAACCTTCTCAATTTCTGGATTCTATTATAACAAAAATGATAAGTATATGTAAACCCCAGAAAGGAAATTTTTACACAGATACCAAATTGGCTATTTAGAGTATGTTGCCTATAAACAAAAAAACGGGAATTCATTGGAACAAAAAAAGGCCCGGCTGGGTATTGACCGGGCCAGGCCCAAAAGGCACTTCGAACAAAATAAAAGCAAGAAGGTCTTCTTTATTTATCTTTCTATTCTATTTGGATCTTTCGAGCATCTAAATGGAATTGCTAATTCTATAATAACGATAAAGAATGTAAAAGAAATACTTTATTTAATCCTTACTTGATGTGTAATGTAACATAGTAATTATCTTTTTCAATTGGGAGAGATGGCTGAGTGGACGAAAGCGGCGGATTGCTAATCCGTTGTACGAGTTATTCGTACCGAGGGTTCGAATCCCTCTCTTTCCGTTTCCGTTGATGACTTTCTATTTTTTTCTTTCTATTTTTGCAAACCCCTTTTTATTTTTTTTTTTTTCCTAATTAAATTAAATATGTGGAATAGCTAAAATAAAATATTAATAAAATTGTAAAATCAAACAAGAAAAACTAAATTTTTATTTTATTCTTCACGTCCAGGATTACGTCCTGGATCATTGGATAGGAATCCAAAAATGAAGAGAGAAACAAAGAATATTACTACTGTGTAAACGAAAAGTTTGAGAGTAAGCATTACACAACCTCCAAGATCATTTTTTGAAAAAGAAAAACGAGAAAAGATAATAGATCCTCCACTTTTATATCACATATCCTATTTTGACACCAAGAAATGAATTATAGAAATAGAAAAGAATGTTCAGAAATTCAAATCAAATGAAGTTGAAATTTGTAATAAGAGTCTTTAATTTAATTACCACAAATCACTTTCATACCCACAATTAGATATTCTAACCCTAAGCTCATAAGGCATTTCCCCGAAAAAGGATTAAAGCGGGGAAAGGAAATAGGGCGAGCCGGATTGACTATCCGAGAGTTTGAATCGAAGGTTCATACTGTCAGACTTATTTGATCTTATCAATTGTTATAATTTTTCTCGAATAAATCACGAATTTTCTAAGCTCTTATCGAAAACTTACAGCAGCTTGCCAAACAAAGGCTAAAAGAAAAAAGAACAGGGGTATAACTGGCATGACATCTACGATTGGATTCAAAAAAGCATAAGCTTCGGGCAATTTGGCGAAGAAAAGACTAGTCGGATAAAGGGCAGAATTAAGACAGATCAAACTAAAAATATTAAGCATAACAGACTTTTTTTTTCGTCGAAATAATTGCATTTTGATTGAGTTAAGGAAAAATGAAGAAAGTAAGGTAAACAAAAAAATCCTTCTTTTTTTTTTTTCTGCTCAATCAAAAATCCTCCAATTCTCAAAGGAGAATAGAAGAAATCATACTTTCATACAATATCTTAATTGAATTATATGTAATGATCAATAAATTCAGTTGAATTCTAGATATACACATGCCAAAATCCTAGCATGAATCTATAATAGATTCTATAAAGATAAAGAAAAAAGAGTTTCTCTAGATAGTTGGACTGGAATTGACGAAGACTTAATACCAATATTATTCTTTATTAGTATTAGTGTCCAATAAAAATAGAAATGGGGCGTAGCCAAGCGGTAAGGCAACGGGTTTTGGTCCCGCTATTCGGAGGTTCGAATCCTTCCGTCCCAGAGCGTATCCGTTGTATCCTAATATTTGTTTTTTGTTCAAGGAGGCTCTGTTTCAAGGTCTAATATTGCATAGAATATTATTCCTCCTTCTTTTTTGATTTTGAATGATTCTTTGCGGAAGCATATCTGAGTTTTTCACAAACTGAACTAAATCGAGTTCAAATGACATGCAAAACTAACTGAACCCCTTTGTGACCCAGATAAGGCTAAGATGGGCCGTAGATCATAGTTGTAGAAAGATTACTTAACCTCATCGGGTTAAAAAAAATATGAAATGAAAATACATATAAAAGAGGAAGCGCTTAACCTATAGGTATGTATTCTTATCCTGTTTCAGTGACAATAGTGTTTCCCTTTTTGTGAAAAAGAATTGGCATCCCTAAAATATTTTATTTAACAATGATATATATATATATTTTCGATATTTTTTTTATTGTTTGATTTAGCTTATTTGCTTTACATCATTGACAATTCCATTCGAAAAGAAACAGAGATTTTTCTTTCTTATTTCTTATGATAATGATAAAAAAAGGGAGTCTTTACTGTAAAACTTGACTCAAATAATGATGTAGAAGTTGGAAACTTTTTCAAGTATCAAGATTTGTAATGATTCCTTATGGGTTGACTCTTTGGGAAGTTGGAAACGGGCCGGTCTATCTTATTGAGTCACTTGAAGAGGCAGAGTAAAATAGAATTTATTTTTTCGTGTGATTTCTGTTAGTTATGTTATTTCTATATCTATTTAGTTTAGATTTCTAGATATTTCTGTTAGATATTTTTTTGAAATAGATATTTATAAAAAAACTAAAAAAACGTTCCATTCATACAAAAAAGCTGGGGTCTTGCTAATATTTCTTCAGAAAAATCTTTATTATCTATGTAGATAAGAAAAAATAGAAATGACTTTGTCTCTGTACCGACTGAACCAATGACTATTCATGATTCCATAATTGAATCAATTCCGTACTGGTTCCAAATTAGAGGAATGTTATGGTAAAACTTCGTTTAAAACGATGCGGTAGAAAGCAACGTGCGACTTGAAGGACACGATCCGGTGTGGATTCTTTTTCTTACATCCACCATTTTATATAGGAATGAAGGTGCTCTTGGCTCGACGTCATTTGTTCTATTCTACTAGAGCCCTTCTTTTTTTGGGGGGGGGGTTGTAATGTAAATAGTTCATGATGGAGCTCGAGTAGAAAGTATTGATTAATTTCTCAGGGGCAACGATCTAGGGTTAATGCCAATTCATAAATTGGAACAACTTCGTAAGTATATCTTCGATATCTTCGATATAGAAATCAAAAGGATCCGATTCGAGCAATTTTTCAATTCAAAAAATTTGTTGGAACGGCTAAAACTTTTTCGATACGCAGTGTATCGCGCACGAATCAACCGTCGGTATGATTCTTTGATAGAAAGAAATCGCAAAAGGGGTATGTTGCTACCATTTTGAAAGGATTAAGAAGCACCGAAGTAATGTCTAAACCCAATGATTTAAAACAAAGATAAAGGATCCCAGAACAAGGAAACACCACTTCAATTGTCTCACGGATCCGAATAACGAATCAAAATAGATTTTAAACGAGACAAAAAGGTGGGTTAAAGACCACTCAAAAAAATATTAAATTAAAGATTTTTCTTTAAGATATTTGAGATATTATATTATTGAACTTGAGTTATGAGTACAAATGATTTTTTCTTCTTCAGGAAGTAAGCTAAATAAAAATGAGTGAAATTGAAATTATAGAATTTATTAATTTATTTTACGGATTCCTTTCCTATTTATTCTAATCAAATTTTATCCAAAACTTCGAATCATTTTTTCTCGAGCCGTACGAGGAGAAAACTTCCTATACGGTTCTAGGGGGGGGGGTTCTTTTTCATCTACATCTATCCCGATGAGCCGTCTATCGAATCGTTGCAATTGATGTTCGATCTCGAAGAGAAGGAAGAGATCTTCGGAAAGTGGGTTTTTATGATCCGATCAAGAATCAAACTTATTTAAACGTTCCCGCTATTCTCTATTTCCTTGAAAAAGGCGCTCAGCCTACAGGAACTGTTCAGGATATTTTAAAAAAGGCAGAGGTTTTTAAGTAACTTTGCCCTAATCAAACAAAATTAAATTAAGGAAATAAAAATTAAGGGTAGGATAGTGATTTCTATATCATTTTGGATATCTTTTCTATACTATGTTTTTTTATTTCCTTTCTTGGTCTATTCGTATCTATTTCTCATTGCTTTTATAGAATCCTTTTCTATAGAATCTTTTTCTAAGGAAACCGTATTTGATTGATCCTCAAAAAATAGAAAATTATGGCATTACCAGTAATCGGGTGGTTTTCATTTGAACTCTAATACCAAGTAACAAACAAGGAATAGAAGTTCTTTATTCTATATGGATTCAATTTTATTCTCCATCTAATCTAAAAACTCAAAATTTAGTATATAAATATAGGTATATGCAGTGCCAATCCAACACAAGTCCTTTTTTTTTTTTTACTATTATTCAATTTAAGTTTTTGTATTTTTTCATCGTATTCTTTTCTTAACCTTTATGTTGACAACGTTGTATCGAACAAATATAATTCATCGTGATAAGCAGATCTATTTATTTCCGTCCCATAGGTTTTCTTTTTTATTTTTACTTGTTGATTCAAATGATGGGTTCGTTGGATTAGCTTTGATACCCGGATTTTTGATTGAAAAAGTGGATAATATAGAAATAGGGGATGTTCTACCATTTTTACATTTATTTATTTTTTTGGTCGGGCAATTTTTTATTTTTTCATCTGATTCTGATTTAGTCATTTTTATGTTCCAAATAGAGTAGAAAATTTTAATAGAGTAGAAATTTTTTTTAGGTTTTTTATTTCGTAGAGTAATGCTTTAATTTAATAATTTTGTTTTATTCTGATTGTATCTACATACCCTTTTCTATTTGGGTTGCTAACTCAATGGTAGAGTACTCGGCTTTTAAGTGCGGCTAGGATCTTTTACACATTTAGATGAAGCGAGGGATTCGTCCATACTATCGGTAAAGTTTGGAAGACCGCGACTGATCCTGAAAGGGAATGAATGGAAAAAATAGCATGTCGTATCAATTAAGAGTTCTGAGAATATTTTATTCTTTCCGGCTCGGTACAAAGCCTTCTTTAAATTATTGAAAGGGAGCAAACTGAAGTCAATTTCAAGTTGGGTCGAATTAATAAATGGATAGGGCCCCACGGCTTCAATTCATTTCATTTTTATTATAGGGAAAGAAAAAGCAACGAGCTTTCATTCTGAATTTGAATGATTACCCGATCTAATTAGACGTTAAAAAAAAATTAGTGCCCAATACGGGAAGGCTTTCTCCCAGGAAAAAATATTCTTGATTTTTTAATGAATCCTAAATATTACCACTCTCCATTCTATAATGGAATAATGGAGATGTATGTGTATAAGAAACAGTATATTGATAAATCAATTTCCAAAATCAAAAGAGCGATTGGGTTGAAAAAAGTAAAGGATTTCTAATCATCATCCTATAAGGAAAACGAACATAAAAACTTAAAATGAAATGGAAAAAGAGATGATAGAGAATCTGTTGATAAGTTTATCTGGATCCGAGGTATCTATTCGGTTTGTACTATAATACCTTGTTTTGACTGTATCGCACTATGTATCATTTATAACCCCCAAAATCCTCTACCTTTCATTTAAATAGAATTTCAAATGGATAAATTCCAAAGCTATTTAGGGCTAGATAGATCTCAACAACACTACTTCTTATATCCACTTATCTTTCAGGAGTATATTTATGTACTTGCTCATGATCATGGTTTAAATAGATCAATTTTGTTGGAAAATGCAGGTTATGACAATAAATCCAGCTTACTTATTGTAAAACGTTTAATCATTCGAATGTATGAACAGAATCATTTGATTCTTTCTGTTAATGACTCTAAACAGACTCCTTTTTTGGGGCAGACCAATCATTTTTATTCGCAAATAATGTCTGAGGTTTCTTCAATCATTATGGAAATTCCATTGTCTCTGCAATTAATATCTTCCCTAGAAAGGAAAGGGGTAGTTCAATCCGAAAATTTACGATCAATTCATTCAATATTTTCTTTTTTAGAGGACAACTTTTCACATTTAAATTATGTATTAGATATACTAATACCTTACCCAGCCCATCTGGAAATATTAGTTCAGGCTCTTCGCTATTGGATAAAAGATGCTTCTTCTTTGCATTTATTAAGATTCTTTCTCCATCAGTGTCATAATTGGGATAGTCTTATTACTTCAAATTCAAAGAAAGCCAGTTCTTCTTTTTCAAAATCAAAAAGAAATCAGAGATTATTCTTCTTCCTATATACTTTTCATGTATGTGAATATGAATCCGGCTTCCTCTTTCTCCGTAACCAATCTTCTCACTTACGATCAACATCCTCTGGAGCCCTTATTGAACGAATTTATTTCTATGGAAAAAGAGAGCACTTTCCCAGGGCTTTTCAAGCAAATTTATGGTTGTTCAAAGATCCTTTCATGCATTATGTTAGGTATCAAGGAAAATCAATTCTTGCTTTAAAAGGGACGTTTCTTCTGATGAATAAATGGAAATATTACTTTGTCAATTTCTGGAAATCCTATTTTTACCTGTGGTCTCAA